CAAATAGATATTGAACAAATAGATATTGAAAGAGTAAATATTCGCCCGCGAAAGTTTTCTTTTATTGGATTACTCATTTTTTGTTGATTCAATATGAAATGAATATGATAAAAAATGTAAAATAAGCATTCCTTATAACAAGACATTAGACATTAATTATCTATAAATAGAAAGAAAATCCAGATTGAATTCTATATATTCAAATAAAATATACAAATTTCTAATAGATTGGATGAAATCTTATCTTAAAGAATCCCATGATTCAATTTATTATTTATTAAATTAAAACTACATTTTATTTATTAAAACTAATCTTAATAAACTATTTTTTTAGTGATTTTTCGCGAGGAGCTGGATGAGAAGAAATTCTCATGTCCAGTTCTGTAGTAGAGATGGAATTGAGAAAGAGACATCAACTATAACCCGAAAAGAACCAGATTCCGTAAACAACATAGAGGAAGACTAAAAGGAATATCTTGTAGCGGTAATCGTATTTGTTTCGGTCGATATGCTCTTCAAGCGCTTGAACCTGCTTGGATTACATCTAGACAAATAGAAGCCGGCCGACGCGCAATGACACGAAATGTACGCCGTGGTGGAAAAATATGGGTACGTATATTTCCAGACAAAGCAGTTACAGTAAGATCGACGGAAACACGTATGGGTTCGGGGAAAGGATCTCCCGAGTATTGGGTAGCCGTCGTTAAACCTGGTAGAATCCTTTATGAAATGGGCGGAGTGGCCGAAAAAATAGCCAGAAAGGCTATTTTAATCGCAGCATCAAAAATGCCTATAAAAACTCAATTCATTAGTTCAGGATAGCAATATAGAAAACCAAGAGAAAGAGGTCTTAGGAATCAAAAAACAATTGTAGATTTTCTTTTTTTGACAAACAATATTTCTTTTTTTATTCGTCCTTTGTTGCATTGAAAGAAGAGATTCAAAAATGATTCAACCTCAGACCCATTTGAATGTAGCAGATAACAGCGGGGCCCAAGAATTGATGTGTATTCGAATCATAGGAGCTAGTAATCGCCGGTATGCTCATATCGGTGACGTTATTGTTGCTGTGATCAAGAAAGCAATAGCTAATACTAATACACCTCTGGAAAGAGCAGAAGTGATCAGAGCTGTAATTGTACGTACTTGTAAAGAATTCAAGCGCGACAACGGTATTATAATACGATATGATGACAATGCCGCAGTTGTAATTGATCAAGCAGGAAATCCAAAAGGAACTCGAATTTTTGGTGCAATCGCCCAGGAATTGAGACAGTTAAATTTCACTAAAATAGTTTCATTAGCTCCTGAAGTATTATAAATATAAGATGAGACTTCAATAGAATTATCTATTTAAACGGAATTATTGAAATGACATAGATAAATTGTGGATTATGTCTCAAGTAGATTATTAGATTATGTCTTATGCATATACCTTTAATACTAATAAATAAAAAAAACATGTTGATTATATCAAAATTCGGGGGAAGGGAGAATTTACGGTGGGGAGGGACCCTATTGCTGAAATAATAACCTCTATACGAAATGCTGACATGAATAGAAAAGGAACGGTTCGAATAGCATCGACTAACATCAACGAAACCATTGTTAAAATACTTTTACGAGAAGGTTTTATCGAGAACATAAGAAAACATCAGGAAAACAAGAAATACTTTTTTGTTTTAACCCTACGACATAGAAGAAATAGGAAAGGACCATATCAAAATACTTTAAATTTAAAACGGATCAGTCGGCCCGGTCTACGAATCTATTCTAAGTATCAAAAAATTCCTAGAATTTTAGGCGGAATAGGTATTGTAATTCTTTCTACTTCTCGAGGTATAATGACAGACCGAGAGGCTCGACTAGAAGGAATCGGCGGAGAAATTTTGTGTTATATATGGTAATTAATCCGTTTAATATCCGAATTGTATCCGAAACCTTCCTATTTGTGAAAAAAAAAAGAAATAAGGGCAAATTGTCTACTAATATTGCTCCTACTGTCCTACATTAGTTGATACTTCGAAGTACCTGGAATGAAAGAACAAAAATAAAATGAATTCGTGAGGGTTTAATTACTGAATTATTTCTCAATGGTATGATCAGGATTCCTTTCGATAATGAATATATGATTCGAGATTATGCTTTAGGAACGACCCAAAGAAGTTTTTTTATACGTATACTATCAGTAGATAGGATAAAAATTCAATTTCAATTAATTTAAGGTAAATCATTACCGGCCGGGGGCATAGAATTGTTAGAATCCCTATCAAGGAAAGGGTTAGAATAATTAGGTGGTTTTTTCAACTTCAATCTTTTTTTGTTAGGGGGATCAATTTAATGGTTCAAAAATTTCAAGAAACTTATTTTCTTCCAATGAATTCGGAATTAAGGAATAACAGCTATGAAAATAAGGGCTTCTGTTCGTAAAATTTGTCAAAAATGTCGGTTAATCCGCAGGAGGGGACGAATTTTTGTAATTTGTTCCAACCTGAGACAT